TGGACCTGGAGTTGGACAAGGGACTGCTGCGGGCCAAGCCGTAGAAGGTATCGCGAGACAACCAGAAGCAGAGGGTAAAATACGAGGTACTTTATTGCTTAGTCTGGCTTTTATGGAAGCTTTAACAATTTATGGACTGGTCGTGGCATTAGCGCTTTTATTTGCAAATCCTTTTGTTTAATCCTCGAAATAAATGGGAAAGTCTTATTTTGATCTTTCTTATTTTATTATCTTAGATTTGCCGCTTGATTTTTCAAATTATATCAAGATTTCAATCCTACAATAACTTTAACTTATTCGTTGAGATAATACAATACCCCGTGGGAAGGACTAATTTGAGGATCAGGAATTAGCGGATCCACTCGCTTTTTTCCTTCCCGTTCTCGGTCCAATGGAACCCCCTTTTTTAGTACGCCTTGCAACGAACGAGATATATCGTAATTGATATGATACCTGGCCTGGGACCTAATTATAATTAAGTATTTTTTTGGGGGGGGGGAGTTCAATTGAAATTAAATAGATTGAGAAATATGGAAAAAAAATAAAATCAACAAAGGGTGAAGTAATACAAAAAGAACTCTGTTCAATTTAGTCAGTCCTATCTATAAGAGGAGATCATATGAAAAATGTAACCGATTCTTTCGTTTCCTTGGGTCACTGGCCGTCCGCCGGGAGTTTCGGATTTAATACCGATATTTTAGCAACAAATCCAATAAATCTAAGTGTAGTCCTTGGTGTATTGATTTTTTTTGGAAAGGGAGTGTGTGCGAGTTGTTTATTTCAAGAATAAGCTGGATCTAACCAGCTGCACTTTTTTCTTTATAACTAGGAAAGAAAGGTGCACGATCCCGCGAATTACTTCTGAATCAATTCAGAAATCATATGTACGAACCGTAGCATTTCGTGATTCGTTGGTAAATACACTTTGATTCTCTATTAACCAATAATATGGGGCCCTAAACATGGTTAAAGCTAAATTGTTTGAAGTCTGGGCGCAACATTGGTGTTCTTTCTACCACTATGTTAGTATGGCGAGAGTTTCAAAACGAATCCTTGCATTTTATCCGATATAGAACACTCATATCGATAAAATGATTTGTGAACCTTTTATTGTTACTGAAAAACGGGAATCCCCTCCTTTTTTTATCCAATGCGGAATCGACGACCTATGTATAAAGTAAGCGGAATTTTTTGGATTTGAATAAAAAAAAAAAGAAACAACTTTGCCGATAATTACAGATTTTTTGTCTGGTCGGAAGAGTCCTCCGAATATTCTGGTCTTGGATCAATGATCCGTTTCAATATTTTTGAATCCGAACAGAAAAGAGAGGATAAGCTCATTATATTATATATATAAAAAAAAAAATATAAATAAAAAAGTGATACGGGAATGCCCCATAAGTAAGTGAGCGTGAGAGCCAAATGAATCGAAAGATTCCTGTTTGGTTCGGGAAGAGGTCATGGAATTGTTAAAATTAATTGTAATGGGAAGATAATCTACTTTCATTAAGTGATTTATTAGATAATCGAAAACAGAGAATCTTGAGTACTATTCGAAATTCAGAAGAGCTACGCAAAGGGTCCATTGAAAGGCTGGAAAAGGCCAAGGCCCGCTTGCGAAAAGTGAAAATAGAAGCGGATGAGTTTCGAGTGAATGGATATTCCGAGATAGAACGAGAAAAATTGAATTTGATTAATTCAACTTATCAGAATTTGGAACGATTAGAAAATTACAAAAATGAAACCATTCAGTTTGAACAACAAAGAGCGATTAATCAAGTCAGACAACGCGTTTTTCAACAAGCCTTACAAGGAGCTCTAGGAACTCTGAATAGTTGTTTGAACAACGAGTTACATTTACGCACTATCGGTGCTAATATTCGTATGTTTGGGGCGATGAAAGAAATAACTGATTAGTCCTTCTACTGTAGGTATTATTTATTGATTTTTCCTTTGCTTCTGAAAAAGAATTAAGCAAGACTCATGGCAACCCTTAGAGCCGACGAAATTAGTAATATTATCCGTGAACGTATTGAGCAATATAATAGAGAAGTCAAGATTGTGAATACTGGCACCGTACTTCAAGTAGGTGATGGCATTGCTCGTATTCATGGTCTTGATGAAGTAATGGCAGGTGAATTAGTAGAATTTGAAGAGGGTACAATAGGCATTGCTCTTAATTTGGAATCCAATAATGTTGGTGTTGTGTTAATGGGTGACGGTTTGATGATACAAGAGGGAAGTTCTGTAAAAGCAACAGGAAGAATTGCTCAGATACCAGTGAGCGAGGCTTATTTGGGTCGTGTTATAAATGCTCTTGCTAAACCTATTGATGGTAGGGGCGAGATTTCAGCTTCGGAATCTCGGTTAATTGAATCGCCCGCCCCAGGTATTATTTCGAGACGTTCCGTATATGAGCCTATGCAAACCGGACTTATTGCTATTGATTCGATGATTCCTATAGGACGCGGTCAGCGAGAATTAATTATTGGGGACAGAC